GCTTATGTAGCTTATCAATCAAAGCAAAGCACTGAAAATGCTTAGATGGATGTATACATCCCATAAACAAAAAAAGGTTTGGTCCTGGCCTTATAATTAGTTGGAGATAAGATTACACATGCAAAACTCCCTAAGCCAGTGTCAAATCCCTTAGAACTTTCATATAAACCTAAGGAGAGGGCATCAAGCACATTAAATAATAGCTTAAGACGCCTTGCCTAGCCACGCCCCCACGGGACTCAGCAGTGATAAAAATTAAGCAATGAACGAAAGTTTGACTAAGCTATATCTCCAAAGGGTTGGTAAATTTCGTGCCAGCCACCGCGGTCATACGATTAACCCAAACTAATTATCCCCGGCGTAAAACGTGTCAACAGGAATATAAAAATAGAATTAAAAATCAACCAATATGTGAAAATTCATCGCTGAACCTAAAATCACTAACGAAAGTAATTCTAATTAACTTAATACACGATAGCTAAGATCCAAACTGGGATTAGATACCCCACTATGCTTAGCCCTAAACTATAATAATTTAATAACAAAATTATTTGCCTGAGAACTACTGGCCACCGCTTAAAACTCAAAGGACTTGGCGGTACTTTACATCCGTCTAGAGGAGCCTGTTCTATAATCGATAAACCCCGTTATACCTTACCATTCCTTGCTAATTCAGCCTATATACCGCCATCTTCAGCAAACCTTAAAAAAGTACAACAGTAAGCAAGAGAATCACCATAAAAACGTTAGGTCAAGGTGTAGCCTATGGAATGGGAAGTAATGGGCTACATTTTCTAAGCAAGAACATTACGAAACCCTTTATGAAATCTAAAGGACAAAGGAGGATTTAGTAGTAAATTAAGAATAGAGTGCTTAATTGAATAGCGCAATGAAGTACGTACACACCGCCCGTCACCCTCCTCAAATTAAATGAACACAATACTAATACATAATAAGATTAATAAGTTTATGAGAGGAGACAAGTCGTAACAAGGTAAGCGTACTGGAAAGTGTGCTTGGAACAACCGTAGAGTAGCTTAACAAAATAAAGCACTTGGCTTACACCCAGAAGATTCCACAACCAATGGACGCTTTGAGCAACTCCTCAGCCCTAACCCAATACAAATATAACTATTCCAATTATAAACTAAAACATTTAACAATAGAAGTATTGGAGAAAGAAACTTTTTAACAGGAGCTATAGAAATAGTACCGTAAGGGAAAGATGAAAGAAATAACTAAAAGCACGAATAAGCAAAGATTAAACCTTGTACCTTTTGCATAATGGATTAACTAGAAAAAATCTAACTAAGAGCACTTTAGCTAGAAACCCCGAAACCAAACGAGCTACCTAAGAGCAACCTCAAGAGTGAACCCGTCTATGTAGCAAAATAGTGGGATGACTTTTAGGTAGAGGCGAAAAACCTAACGAGCTTGGTGATAGCTGGTTACCCAATAACGAATTTTAGTTCGACTTTAAGTTTACCTAAAGAACACAAATCCAAATGTAAACTTAAAATATAGCCTAAAGAGGGACAGCTCTTTAGGAATGGAAACAACCTTAAATAGTGAATAAGCCTATTACACACCTAAATCATTGTCGGCTTAAAAGCAGCCACCAACAAAGAAAGCGTTCAAGCTCAACACTAAAAACATTACAATACCAACAATACATAGGCAACTTCCTAAACTAATAATTGGGTTAATCTATTTAAATATAGATGAGACAATGTTAATATGAGTAACAAGAATTCCATTCTCCATGCACAAGCATATAACAACCCGGATAACCATTGTTAGTTAACAAATATATAAACGATTAATCCACATATAAACCACATTTATAATAACATGTTAACCCAACACAGGAGTGCTTAATGGAAAGATTAAAAGAAATAAAAGGAACTCGGCAAACACAAACCCCGCCTGTTTACCAAAAACATCACCTCTAGCATACCAAGTATTAGAGGCACTGCCTGCCCAGTGACTAACGTTAAACGGCCGCGGTATCCTGACCGTGCAAAGGTAGCATAATCATTTGTTCCTTAATTAGGGACTGGAATGAACGGCTTGACGAGGGTTTAACTGTCTCTTATTTCCAATCAGTGAAATTGACCTCCCCGTGAAGAGGCGGGGATCACATAATAAGACGAGAAGACCCTATGGAGCTTTAATTTACTAGTTTAATCCCAACAACAACAACCCTACTGGCCCAACACACAAAAATATAAACTAGTAATTTTGGTTGGGGTGACCTCGGAGCATAAAAAAACCTCCGAATGATTTTAACCAAGACGTACAAGTCTAAGTAATTATATATCTTATTGACCCAAAACTTTTTGATCAACGGACCAAGTTACCCTAGGGATAACAGCGCAATCCTATTCAAGAGTCCATATCGACAATTAGGGTTTACGACCTCGATGTTGGATCAGGACATCCCAATGGTGCAGAAGCTATTAATGGTTCGTTTGTTCAACGATTAAAGTCCTACGTGATCTGAGTTCAGACCGGAGCAATCCAGGTCGGTTTCTATCTATTCACGATTTCTCCCAGTACGAAAGGATAAGAGAAATGGAGCCTCCTTACACAAAGTGCTCCAAACCAATTTCTGAAGTAATCTTAACTTTGTAAACACGTACAACACTATTCTAGACAAGAATACATTAGGGTGGCAGAGCCAGGCAATTGCATAAGACTTAAAACCTTGTTACCAGAGGTTCAAATCCTCTCCCTAATAGTGCATTTCCTTAATATTATAACCCTACTTATCCCAATCTTAATCGCCATGGCTTTCCTAACCCTAGTGGAACGAAAAATTCTAGGCTACATACAACTGCGAAAAGGCCCAAACATCGTAGGACCATACGGCATCCTACAACCCTTCGCAGACGCCATAAAACTCTTCATTAAAGAACCCCTACGACCCCTAGCTACCTCAACATCCCTATTCATTATTGCCCCAACACTATCCCTAACACTAGCCTTCAGTTTATGAATCCCACTACCAATACCCCACCCACTAATTAACCTAAACATAGGAATTCTATTCATCCTAGCTACCTCAAGCTTATCAGTATATTCAATTCTATGATCAGGGTGAGCCTCAAACTCTAAATACTCCATATTCGGAGCCCTACGAGCAGTAGCACAAACAATCTCCTATGAAGTTACAATAGCAATTATCTTACTATCAGTATTACTAATAAACGGCTCCTTCTCTCTACAAACACTAATTACAACCCAAGAACCCATATGATTAATCATCCCAACATGACCCCTAGCAATAATATGATACATCTCAACCTTAGCAGAAACTAACCGAGCCCCATTCGACCTGACAGAAGGTGAATCAGAATTAGTATCAGGGTTCAACGTAGAATACGCAGCAGGCCCATTCGCCCTATTCTTCATAGCCGAGTACACCAACATCATTATAATAAACGCCCTATCTACAATCGTATTTATAGGCCCATTTAACGACCCCAATAACCCAGAACTATTTACAATAAACTTTATAATAAAAACCCTTCTACTAACCTCACTATTCCTATGAATTCGAGCATCCTACCCACGATTCCGATACGACCAACTAATACACCTACTATGAAAAAATTTCCTTCCACTTACATTAGCTTTCTGCATATGACATATCTCAATCCCAATCTTCATAGCAAGCATCCCCCCATACACCTAGAAATATGTCTGACAAAAGAGTTACTTTGATAGAGTAAAAAATAGAGGTTCAAGTCCTCTTATTTCTAGGATAATAGGAGTTGAACCTATACTTTAGAATCCAAAATTCCACGTGCTACCCAAACACCCCATCCTACACAGTAAGGTCAGCTAATAAAGCTATCGGGCCCATACCCCGAAAATGTTGGTTTAAATCCTTCCCGTACTAATTAACCCAATCACTATAACTACCATCTACTTCACAATCTTCTCAGGCACTATAATCACTATATTCAGCACCAACATATTCCTAATATGAATCGGCCTTGAAATAAACCTACTAGCCATTATCCCACTAATAGTAAACTACACAAACCCACGATCCACAGAAGCAGCAACAAAATATTTCTTAACACAAGCCACAGCATCAATAGTTTTCCTATTATCTATTGTTCTAAACTACAAACAACTAGGAGTATGAACAATACACCCCCAAACAAACAACTACATCATTACCATAACATTCATCTCCCTAGCTATCAAATTAGGACTAGCACCATTCCATTCATGACTACCAGAAGTCACCCAAGGCATCTCCATTCAAACAGGATTAATCCTCCTAACATGACAAAAAATTGCTCCCCTATCAATCCTATTTCAAATTTATGAACTAATTAACCCAATTATTCTTATAACATCAGCCATTGCATCAATCCTAATCGGAGCTTGAAGTGGACTAAATCAAACACAAACACGGAAAATCATAGCCTATTCATCCATCAGCCACATAGGATGAATAATCGCTATCCTTCCATTCAACCCATCCCTCACTATACTAAACCTAMTRATCTATATTAGCCTGACAGTACCAACATTTATTATACTAAAACATAATTCATCCAATAACATTAACTCCATATCACTTATATGAAACAAAACCCCAGCAATACTACCAATAATTTCACTAATCTTACTATCCACAGGAGGACTACCTCCACTAACAGGATTCTTACCAAAATGAATAATCATCTCAGAACTTCTAAAAAACAACAACATCATAATAGCCACACTCATAGCAATAACAGCTCTAATTAATCTATTCTTTTACACACGMCTAATTTATTCAACCWCACTAACMACATTTCCAACAAACAACAACTCCAAAATATCACTTCACCATACCAACCAAAAAAATAACTTCATCCTTTCCTCCCTAGCCATCATAAGCACAATAACCCTACCACTATCACCCATACTAATTCCCTAAACAGAAGTTTAGGATAAACCAAGTCCAAGAGCCTTCAAAGCCCTAAGTAAACCCTCAGAGTTTAACTTCTGAATAAGGATTGCAAGACCATATCTTACATCTAATGAATGCAAATCAATCGCTTTAATTAAGCTAAATCCTCATCTAGATTGATAGGAATCAAACCTATGACTTTTAGTTAACAGCTAAATACCCTATACTGGCTTCAATCTACTTCTCCCGCCTATCGAAAAGGGGGCGGGAGAAGCCTTAGTAGAATATTATCTACACCTTCGAATTTGCAATTCGACATGATTATCACCTTAAGGCCTGGTAAAAAGAGGGCTCAAACCTCTGTGTTTAGATTTACAGTCTAATGCTTACTCAGCCATTTTACCCATGTTCATTAACCGTTGACTCTTTTCCACAAATCACAAAGATATTGGAACCCTATATCTACTATTCGGTGCTTGAGCAGGAATAGTAGGTACAGCCCTAAGCATTCTAATTCGAGCCGAACTAGGACAACCTGGGGCCCTACTAGGAGACGATCAAATCTACAACGTAGTGGTAACTGCACATGCATTTGTAATAATTTTCTTCATAGTTATACCAATAATAATTGGAGGATTTGGCAACTGATTAGTTCCCCTAATAATTGGAGCCCCAGACATAGCATTTCCACGAATAAACAATATAAGTTTCTGACTTTTACCACCATCATTCCTACTTTTACTGGCATCCTCTATAGTAGAAGCAGGAGCAGGTACAGGATGAACTGTATACCCGCCACTAGCCGGTAATATAGCTCATGCAGGAGCCTCAGTAGACCTAACTATCTTTTCACTTCACTTAGCAGGAGTGTCTTCAATTCTAGGAGCAATTAACTTTATTACAACTATTATCAACATAAAACCCCCAGCTATAACACAATATCAAACCCCATTATTTGTGTGATCTGTACTTATCACAGCTGTCCTACTACTTCTATCCCTTCCAGTGCTAGCCGCAGGCATCACAATACTCCTGACCGATCGTAACCTAAACACGACTTTCTTCGACCCAGCTGGAGGAGGAGACCCTATTCTATATCAACATCTATTCTGATTTTTCGGTCACCCAGAAGTGTATATTCTCATCCTACCAGGTTTCGGTATTATCTCCCATATTGTAACATACTACTCTGGCAAAAAAGAGCCATTCGGGTATATAGGTATAGTATGAGCCATAATATCAATTGGGTTCCTTGGCTTCATTGTATGAGCCCACCACATATTCACTGTAGGATTAGATGTAGACACACGAGCTTACTTCACATCTGCCACTATAATTATTGCAATCCCCACAGGAGTTAAAGTATTTAGCTGACTAGCCACCCTACATGGAGGAAACATTAAATGATCCCCAGCCATACTATGAGCCCTAGGCTTTATTTTCTTATTCACAGTAGGCGGCTTAACAGGTATTGTATTATCTAACTCATCCCTAGACATTGTATTACACGACACATATTATGTAGTAGCACACTTCCACTACGTACTATCTATGGGAGCTGTATTCGCCATTATAGCTGGGTTCGTACACTGATTTCCCCTATTTACAGGCTACACAATTAATGATATCTGAGCAAAAACTCACTTCGCCATCATATTCGTAGGAGTTAACCTAACATTCTTCCCACAACACTTTTTAGGATTATCAGGTATACCACGACGATACTCCGACTACCCAGACGCCTACACAACATGAAACACAATCTCATCAATAGGATCTTTTATTTCCCTTACAGCCGTTTTAGTAATAGTTTTCATAATTTGAGAAGCATTTGCCTCTAAACGTGAAGTATCATCAGTAGAGTTGTCCTCAACTAACCTAGAATGACTTCACGGCTGCCCTCCACCTTATCACACATTTGAAGAACCCACTTACGTCAAAGTGAAATAAGAAAGGAAGGATTCGAACCCCCTAAAACTGGTTTCAAGCCAATCCCATAGCCTCTATGTCTTTCTCTATAAGATATTAGTAAAATAATTACATAACTTTGTCAAAGTTAAATTATAGAGTAAAATCTATATATCTTATATGGCTTACCCATTTCAATTAGGCTTACAAGACGCTACATCACCCATTATAGAAGAACTAACGAACTTTCACGACCATACCTTAATAATTGTGTTCCTAATCAGCTCCCTAGTCTTATATATTATCTCACTTATATTAACAACAAAATTAACCCATACAAGCACAATAGATGCCCAAGAAGTTGAAACAATCTGAACTATTCTACCAGCCGTAATTCTAATCCTAATTGCTCTTCCATCTCTACGAATCCTATATATAATAGACGAAATTAACAATCCAGCCCTAACAGTTAAAACCATAGGCCATCAATGATACTGAAGCTACGAGTACACAGACTACGAAGACCTATGCTTTGATTCATACATGGTTCCAACAAGCGACCTAAAACCAGGAGAATTACGACTTCTAGAAGTAGATAACCGAGTTGTCCTACCAATAGAACTCCCAATCCGTATATTAATCTCATCAGAAGACGTACTACACTCATGAGCCGTACCTTCACTAGGACTAAAAACCGACGCCATCCCAGGACGCCTAAACCAAGCTACCATCTCATCTAACCGACCAGGGTTATTCTATGGACAGTGCTCTGAAATCTGCGGCTCTAATCACAGCTTCATACCCATCGTCCTTGAAATAGTGCCACTAAAACACTTCGAAAACTGATCAGCATCAATAATTTAACTACACTATGAAGCTCAAAGCGTTAACCTTTTAAGTTAAAGTTAGAAAAACAAAACTTTTTCCATAGTGATATGCCACAACTAGACACATCAACATGATTTACTACTATCTTGTCATCCACAATTACCCTATTCATTTTAATACAACTAAAAATCTCCACACAAAACTTCCCACTAGCCCCCTCAATTAAACCCACACTACTAACAAATACGAACATACCATGAGACTCAAAATGAACGAAAATCTATTCGCCTCTTTTATTACCCCTACAATAATAGGTCTTCCAATCGTAATTATTATCATTATATTACCATCTATCATAATAGTCTCCTCCAAACGCCTAATAACAAACCGCTACCTATTATTCCTACAATGACTTATAAAAATAATCGTAAAACAGATAATACTCATCCACTCCCCAAAAGGACGAACATGATCCCTAATATTAGTATCACTTATTATATTTATTGGATCCACAAACCTACTGGGCCTATTACCACACACATTCACCCCAACTACTCAACTATCCATAAACTTAGGAATAGCTATTCCCCTATGAGCAGGAGCCGTAATCCTAGGCTTTCGACACAAACTAAAATCCTCACTAGCACACTTCCTACCACAAGGAACACCCATCTCTCTAATCCCAATACTTATTATCATCGAAACCATCAGCTTATTTATCCAACCAATAGCCCTTGCAGTCCGATTAACAGCTAACATCACAGCCGGACACTTACTAATTCACCTAATTGGAGGAGCTACATTAGTCCTAACTAGCATCAGCCCACCAGCCGCTACAATCACATTTATTATCTTAGCCTTACTAACAATTCTAGAATTCGCCGTAGCCCTAATTCAAGCCTACGTATTCACACTCCTAGTTAGCCTGTACCTACACGACAACACATAATGACCCACCAAACACACGCCTATCACATAGTTAACCCTAGTCCATGACCACTCACAGGAGCCCTATCAGCCCTACTACTCACCTCAGGCTTAGTTATATGATTCCACTATAATTCAACTATTTTACTATCTGTAGGCCTACTAACCAACACCCTTACCATATATCAATGATGACGAGACATCGTACGAGAAGGCACATATCAAGGACACCACACCCCTATTGTTCAAAAGGGATTACGCTATGGAATAATCTTATTCATCGTATCAGAAGTTTTCTTCTTTGCAGGATTCTTCTGAGCCTTTTATCACTCAAGCCTAGTCCCCACACACGACCTAGGAGGATGCTGACCCCCTACAGGAATTATACCATTAAACCCACTTGAAGTACCCTTACTAAATACATCAGTCCTACTAGCATCAGGAGTATCAATCACATGAGCCCACCACAGCCTAATAGAAGGAAAACGCAACAACATAAATCAAGCACTACTAATTACAATCTTATTAGGAATTTACTTCACAGCTCTACAAGCCTCAGAATACTTCGAGACACCATTCTCAATTTCAGATGGAATTTACGGATCCACATTCTTCATAGCAACAGGATTTCACGGACTCCACGTAATTATTGGATCCACCTTCCTAACAGTATGTCTTCTACGACAAATAATATTTCACTTCACATCAAAACACCATTTCGGATTCGAAGCAGCAGCATGATACTGACATTTCGTCGACGTAGTGTGATTATTCTTATACGTATCCATTTATTGATGAGGCTCATACTTTCTTAGTATAACCAGTACAACTGACTTCCAATCAGTTAGATCTAGAAATTTAACCTAGAAGAAAGTAATAAACATACTATTAGCTATATTAATAAATATTACCCTATCAATTTTACTAATCTTAGTTGCCTTCTGACTCCCCCAACTTAATATCTACACAGAAAAAGCAAACCCATACGAATGCGGATTTGACCCAATAAGTTCAGCTCGCCTACCATTCTCCATAAAATTTTTCCTAGTAGCAATTACCTTCCTACTATTCGACCTAGAAATCGCACTCCTACTCCCAATTCCATGAGCCATCCAAACACATAATATTAATATAATATTAACAGCCTTTATTCTAGTATCAGTATTAGCCCTAGGCCTAGCCTACGAATGAACCCAAAAGGGCCTCGAATGAACAGAATAACTTGGTAATTAGTTTAATCAAAACAAATGATTTCGACTCATTAGACTATGGAACAACCATAATTATCAAAATGACATATATAATACTTAATATTATCCTAGCATTCTCATTTTCACTTCTAGGAACACTAATATTTCGATCACACCTAATATCGACCCTACTATGCCTAGAAGGTATAATACTCACACTATTTATCATAACTACAATTACATCCCTAAACACCCACTCAATAATAATATACTCAATTCCAATTGTAATCCTAGTTTTTGCAGCATGTGAGGCAGCTATCGGATTAGCCCTACTAGTCAAAGTATCAAACTCCTACGGCACAGACTATGTACAAAATCTTAACCTTCTACAATGCTAAAAATTATCTTTCCTTCCATTATACTCCTTCCACTAACCTGATTGTCAAACAACAAAAACCTATGAATTAATGTAACCTCCCACAGCTTCATAATTAGTCTACTATCTGTGACCCTCTTATGACAAAACGACATAAATAACCTAAACTTCTCATTACTATTTTCTAGCGACCCATTATCATCCCCCCTAATTATCCTAACAACATGACTTCTGCCCTTAATATTATTAGCAAGCCAAAACCACATAAAAAAAGAAACCCAGCTAAACAAAAAAACATATATTTCAATGATAGTTTCCCTACAAATTCTTCTCATCATAACGTTCTCAGCAAACGAACTAATCATATTTTACATCCTATTTGAAGCCACCCTAATCCCAACCCTAATTATCATCACCCGATGAGGCAACCAAACAGAACGTTTAAATGCCGGACTCTACTTCCTATTCTATACACTAATTGGATCTATCCCACTATTAATCGCATTAATCTACATTCAAAATTTAATAGGCACATTAAACTTCCTTTTATTCCCACTCACCACAACCCCTTTAGACCAAACATGATCTAACAACATTCTATGATTAGCGTGCATAATAGCATTTATAGTCAAAATACCACTATATGGCGTTCACCTATGACTACCAAAAGCCCACGTAGAAGCACCAATCGCCGGATCTATAGTCTTAGCAGCTATCCTACTAAAACTAGGAGGATACGGAATAATACGTATCTCAATTATTATAGACCCAATAACCAAAACTATAGCATACCCATTCATCCTACTATCCCTATGAGGCATAATCATAACAAGCTCTATCTGCTTACGACAAACAGACCTAAAATCTTTAATCGCATACTCTTCTGTAAGCCACATAGCACTAGTAATCGCAGCTATTATAATCCAAACACCATTAAGCTTTATAGGGGCCACAACACTAATAATTGCCCATGGCCTAACATCSTCCCTATTATTCTGCCTAGCAAACACAAACTACGAACGTATTCACAGCCGAACTATAATCATAACTCGAGGACTCCAAACCATTTTCCCATTAATAACCACCCTATGAGTACTAGCAAGCTTAGCAAACCTAGCTCTACCACCATCTATCAACCTAATMGGAGAATTATTCATTACAGTATCCCTATTTTCTTGATCCAACTCAACCATTTTACTTCTAGGAGGTAATATCCTAATTACCTCCCTATACTCAATATATATAATCATTACAACACAACGAGGAAAACTAACAAGTCACATAATAAACCTACAACCCTCACATACACGAGAACTCACACTAATAACCCTACACATCATACCCCTAATTCTACTAACTATTAACCCTAAACTAATTATAGGGCCAACAATATGTAAACATAGTTTACTTAAAACACTAGACTGTGAATCTAGAAACAGGAGATGAAACCCCTTGTTTACCAAGAAAGTATGCAAGAACTGCTAATTCATGCCACCATGCATAAACTCATGGCTTTCTTACTTTTATAGGATAGTAGTAATCCATTGGTCTTAGGAATCAAAAACTTGGTGCAACTCCAAATAAAAGTAATAAACACAATCACATCATCAATTATACTAATCATACTAATACTTATACTCCCAATTATAATATCAATAACAAACTTAATCAAATMAATTAATTTTCCAAACTACGTAACCATATCAATCAAATACGCTTTCATTATTAGCCTAGTACCACTARCTACATTCTTCTCCTCCAACACAGAACTCCTAATCACCAACTGACACTGACTAACCATTAATACCATAAAACTATCAATCAGCCTAAAATTTGACTTCTTCTGCATTATTTTCCTACCCGTAGCACTATTCGTAACTTGATCAATTATAGAATTTTCATCATGGTACATACACTCAGACCCACACCTAAACCGATTCGTCAAATATCTCCTCACATTCCTGATTACTATAATTATCCTAACCTCAGCCAACAACTTATTCCAACTATTCATCGGATGAGAAGGAGTAGGAATCATATCATTCCTACTAATCGGATGATGACATGGACGAACCGACGCCAATACAGCAGCCCTACAAGCAATCCTATACAATCGCATCGGAGATATTGGATTTATCCTATCAATAGCTTGATTCTACCTCCACTCCAACTCCTGAGAACTACAACAAATCTTCTTAACCAACAACTCAGACATCGTACCTCTAGCAGGTCTACTAATCGCAGCCACAGGTAAATCAGCCCAATTTGGTCTACATCCTTGACTACCATCTGCCATAGAAGGTCCAACTCCAGTCTCAGCCTTACTACACTCAAGCACCATAGTAGTAGCAGGTATTTTCCTAATAGTACGATTCCACCCACTCACCTCAAATAATACCTTTATTCTAACAACAATACTATGCCTAGGCTCTATCACAACCCTATTTACAGCCATCTGCGCATTAACACAAAATGACATCAAAAAAATTGTAGCTTTCTCAACATCAAGCCAACTAGGCCTAATAATAGTCACTCTAGGAATCAACCAACCATACTTAGCCTTCCTACATATTTGCACACACGCATTCTTCAAAGCGATACTATTCATATGCTCAGGATCCATTATCCACAGCCTAAATGACGAACAAGACATCCGAAAAATAGGAAATCTTATAAAACCGCTTCCATTCACAACATCATGCTTAATCATCGGCAGCCTAGCCCTCACCGGAATACCATTTCTAACAGGCTTCTACTCAAAAGACCTCATCATCGAAGCCGCAAACACGTGCTATACCAACGCCTGAGCCCTCACAATTACACTTATTGCCACCTCCATAACAGCTGTTTACAGCATACGAATCATTTACTTTGTATCAATAACCAAACCTCGATTCCCCCCACTAATTATTATCAACGAAAACAACCCTAAACTAATAAATCCAATTAAACGCCTAGCGCTAGGAAGTATTATAGCAGGATTCTTTATCTCATACAACATTCCCCCAATAACAATCCAAACCATAACAATACCATGATACCTAAAAACTATAGCCATCCTTATCACAATCACAGGATTCGTCATTGCACTAGAACTAAACAACCTAACCTCAAATCTAGCAATAAATAAACCAACACCATCGTCATCATTCTCAACATCACTTGGATATTACCCTTTAATTATACATCGACTCTTACCACTAAAAATATTAACAAAAAGCTTCAACACATCACTACGACTATTAGACCTAATCTGACTAGAAAAAGCTATCCCCAATACTACCTCAACCCTACAAACAACAACCTCCAAAAACATAACCAACCAAAAAGGTCTAATCAAACTATACTTCCTATCATTCCTAATTACACTCTTATCAATTCCCATCCTATTCTTAACCTAATTTCTACGAACAATTTCAATAATAATTATGACACCCATTAATAAAGTTCACCCAGACACCACCATCAATCATGCAGAACAACTATACAAAGCTGCTACTCCAGCACCCCCCTCACCCATCAAGCCCAATTCATCACTATCATAAATCACCCAACCCCCCAAACCACTAATATACACTACTACAGCGTCTACTATATTATAATCATTCAAAGCATATACCATACCAACCTCCATGAAAATACTCATAATTAAAATACCTAAAACTAATCAACTTGACACCCAAGTCTCAGGATACTCCTCAGCCGCCATAGCAGTCGTATACCCAAATACAACCATTATCCCCCCCAAATAAATTAAAAACACTATCAACCCTAAAAAAGAACCACCAAACCCTAAAATAGCCAAACAACCAGAACACCCACTAATAATTAAACACAAACCTCCATAAATAGGAGAAGGCTTCAAAGATGCACCCAAACACCCTATTGCAACTAATGAACTTAAAATATAAATATATTCTGTCATAATTTCCACATAGATTTCAACTATGACCAATGGCATGAAAAACCATCGTTGTTATTCAACTACAGAAACACTTAATGACAAACATCCGAAAAAACCACCCACTAATTAAAATCATAAACGAATCATTCATCGACCTCCCAGCCCCCTCCAATATTTCATCATGATGAAACTTTGGATCTCTACTTGGAGTATGCTTAATTATTCAAATCCTCACAGGCCTATTTTTAGCCATACACTACACATCAGATACTTCCACAGCATTCTCATCTGTAACCCACATCTGTCGAGATGTAAACTACGGATGACTAATCCGCTATATACACGCAAACGGAGCCTCTATATTCTTTATCTGCTTATTCCTCCACGTGGGACGAGGAATCTATTATGGCTCTTACACATTCATAGAAACCTGAAACATTGGCATTGCCTTACTATTTGCCGTAATAGCAACAGCATTCATAGGATACGTATTACCATGAGGACAAATATCCTTCTGAGGAGCTACAGTAATTACAAACCTTCTATCAGCCATCCCTTATATTGGAACTACCTTAGTAGAATGAATCTGAGGAGGATTCTCAGTAGATAAAGCCACACTAACACGTTTCTTCGCCTTCCACTTCATTCTTCCATTCATCATCACAGCCCTCGTTGTAGTCCACCTATTATTTTTACATGAAACAGGATCCAACAACCCAACAGGCCTCAACTCAGACTCAGACAAAATTCCCTTCCACCCATACTATACAATTAAAGACWTCCTAGGAATCCTACTTCTATTAATAACTCTAATAACCCTAGTGTTATTTTTCCCAGACATTTTAGGAGACCCAGACAACTACACCCCTGCAAACCCACTCAGCACTCCAGCACATATTAAACCAGAATGGTATTTCCTATTCGCCTACGCAATCCTACGCTCAATCCCTAACAAACTAGGAGGCGTACTAGCCCTAATTGCATCCATTCTAATTTTAGCTTTAATACCAATACTACATACCTCAAAACAACGAGGGCTAATATTCCGACCAATCTCACAAACACTATTCTGAATTCTAGTAGCAAACCTACTTATCCTAACATGAATTGGAGGACAACCAGTAGAACACCCATTCATCACAATCGGCCAATTAGCCTCAATCAGCTATTTCACTATTATCATCATCCTAATACCAATCGCAGGAATTATCGAAAATAACATACTAAAATTTACCCATTGCCCTGATAGTATAACCAATTACTTTGGTCTTGTAAACCAGAAATGAAGAAAAAATCTTCTCAGGGCATCAAGAAGGAAGGACAAACCCCCCACCATCAGCACCCAAAGCTGACATTCTCAATAAACTACTTCCTGTACATAAATCTAAACAGTACATAATACATTAATGTATATCGTACATTAAATTATTTGCCACATTCATATAAGCAAGTAATTTAAATTAATGAATTAAGACATAAATTTATATATCAACATAAATTATATACAATATGAGTATTAAGCAAGTAAAATTATATTAATGTAATATAGACATATCTGTGTTATCTTACATACACCATAAAGTCATAACCCTGCTCGTCCATATGGATATCCCCTTCCACATTTGGTTTATTAATCTACCATCCTCCGTGAAACCATCAACCCGCCCACTTAATGCCCCTCTTCTCGCTCCGGGCCCATACGTCTTGGGGGTGACTATACTGAAACTTTATCAGGCATCTGGTTCTTTCTTCAGGGCCATTAAGTCACTGAGGTCCATACGTTCCCCTTAAATAAGACATCTCGATGGTACGTGGTCTAATCAGCCCATGATCAACATAACTGTAGTCATGCGCATTTGGTATCTTTTATTTTTCGGTATGCTGTGACTCACCATAGCCGTCAAGGCATGAAGATCACCTTATAGTCAAGCTGGACTTACGGTCAAGCATCATTAATCCCCAAAAACCATTACTGTCAACAATATGGTTAATGATCTTTAAGACATATTAGTTAATGTTAGTTAGACATAAATATTACTGTTTTAACCTATACTTCTATCAAACCCCCCCTTCCCCCCTACCTAAATTTTCCTATTCCATGACAAACCCCAAAAGCATGGAACTCAATTTAGGCTTCTACGCATTCTAATAATCTATAAAACAAGACTTCAAATTCAGCATTGGGAGAATTTTTATACATACACCCCCTCAATGCTTTTTATTAATTGACATAAAATCACTCAACA